TACCAAGACATTCACCGAAGAAGCGGAAGTCCTTTTGAAGGAAGCTATTCAGGAACAGACGGAGCGGTTTATACTTCAGGAACAAACATAAAGAAATTTATCATTCTTAGTACAAGGTACAAGGGGAATAGTTCATAAACTTCTCTTATTAATTCAAAATGTATTTCTTGTAGACATATAAATTAAATGAAATATAAAAAATAGATGAAAAAAAATTGCGTCCAATAGGATTTGAACCTATACCAAAGGTTTAGAAGACCTCTGTCCTATCCATTAGACAATGGACGCCCTCCATTCCGACTTTTTTCTTTAGAATTTTTTCCCCTTCCTATCTCTATACCCTGCTCGTAAAAATTTTTGTATGTGAGAGAATTTCGGAAAAGATGTGCATTTACATTTATTCAAATTACACATTAATAATCCACGCGCCATTATCATATATCATCATAATATCATATAATTAATATAATATGGAGCGGGTAGCGGGAATCGAACCCGCATCGTTAGCTTGGAAGGCTAGGGGTTATAGTCGACGCCAATTCATAATTGTTAATTTGAACGTCTCTAATTCAAAACCGAACATGAAACTTTGGTTTCATTCGGCTCCTTTATGGAAGATAAATTTCCAGATCTAAGTCGTAAACGCAATAAAAAAATGAGATCCATAACATCTATGTCAGCCTTTCTGCCTTAATAGACCCAAAGCAACTCGCTTTTTAGATGATCCTTCTAGAAGAGTGGAATTATAACAAATCCTTCTAGTTACTTCGTTCTTTATTTCTACTTGTTCGAATCTTGAGGAAAATAATTGTGTTTCCACCGAGCTGAAACAATATGTAGGTGGCTTTAGTAAACCAAAGTCATCGTTTCATTTTCATAGCTATTTTGCTTCAATCCCCCCTCTAAAAAAAAAATAGAAGATCTAGTTACGATTAGAAAAATAGTTTGCGTATCTCCCTCCATGGATTCTTTACTCATACTCATTCAATTGGAAGTCTTTATCCAACTCAAAAAATTATGCTTCGCGATTCCGTAATCCAAATCCAATTAATTTATAATTGATCCTTGGCTTGGGTACAAATCCCGAGAATGTATATTCTTCCTCAAATCGTTTATTGAGAGGTAAAGGATTAAATCCTTCCTAAGAAATAAAGTTTTTAATCGGAATATGAATAAAACCGAAAGAACCCTTAACTATTTAAGCTGTTAATAGAACGAATCACACTTTTACCACTAAACTATACCCGCCACAATGTTATTATTGTATATGAATGGACCATTTGTCGAACAAGAGCATCATACATAATAAAGATAGTAGATAGTATCGGAACAAAATATTGAAATAATGAGTTCTGTCTTGGGTGAGTTATTTAGTGACAGGCGTGGCCTGAACCATTTAAGTTAGAACATAAAAAGGACTTATGCAAAAATCCATAGCTATATTTTTTATTTCCCCTTTTTCTATTTGAGTATTCCCGTTATCTAAATGCAATTCGAATTTAATTGCTTAACTTAAACTTAAAAACTGATAAAATTTCTCTTTTGTATCTGTATAAAGATAGAATAAAGAAATCAAAGAATAAAAAAAAAGACTTTTTATTTTATTTACTTCATGTGTAACATAGTAATTATCCTTTGTTCAATTGGGAGAGATGGCTGAGTGGACTAAAGCGTCGGATTGCTAATCCGTTGTACGAGTTATTCGTACCGAGGGTTCGAATCCCTCTCTTTCCCCCTCTTCTGATGACTTGAGATTTTCTTTCGAATTTGAAAGAAAATCTCGAGCACTTTTTATCATAATTAAATATCTCGAATAGATAAAATCATAAGAAAATGAAGAAATCAAGCAACAAAGAATCCCTTATTTTTTTATTCCTCACGTCCAGGATTACGTCCTGGATCATTAGATAGGAATCCGAAGATGAAGAGAGAAACAAAGAATATCACCACTGTGTAAACGAAGAGTTTGAGAGTAAGCATTACAAAATCTCCAAGATAAGATCGTTTTTGGTAAAAAGGGGAATAGATTATCCATTTTTATACCACATATTCCATTTTTACACCAAACAAAACAAGAAATAAAGTGGTTTCTATAAAAAAAAAGGAATTTTCGTAAATTGTAATAAGACTCTTTCGGTATGAAAATGAGTTTTTATGTGCACAATTAGTTATTGTGGGGACCCTATTATAGGGTCCTTGTTCACTGGAAAAGGTCAGAATGAGGAAGTGAGGTGATCCAGATTCATCGTGCTTATTGAAGAATTTCCATGTTTAAATTGAGGTTCATAATGTAAGACTTATCTGATCTTATCAATTGATTGTTATAATATTATATATATATTTCTTTTTTTCATTGACTAAATCATGAATGTTTGTAAGACAGTATTAAAGATCTCATCGAAAACTTACAGCAGCTTGCCAAACAAAGGCTAAGAGAAAAAAGAATAAGGGTATGACTGGCATAACATCTACGATTGGATTGAAAAAAGCATAAGCCTCGGGCAATTTGGCAAAGAAAAAATTACTCGAATGAAGTATAGAATTAAGATAGATACAGATTAAACTAAAGATATTAAGCATAACAAATGTTTCATTCTTGGAGATAATTGTATTTTGATTGAGTTATTGATATAAGGTAAAAATTAAGAAAGTCAAAATAGACCCCAAAATACTTCTTCTTTAACTAACCCAATCAAAAAGCCTTCAATTCTCAAACGAAAATAGAAGGAATCATACTTTCATACAATATCTTAATTGAATTATATGTAATGATCAATAAATTCAGTTTAATTTTACAACTACACGTGTCAAATCTTAGCAATAATCTAACATATTCCATAGATTAGATATTGGGGGAATTGACGAATGACCAACACCTATATTACTATTTATTAGTATTGAATAGAAATCTAAATGGGGCGTGGCCAAGTGGTAAGGCAACGGGTTTTGGTCCCGCGACTCGGAGGTTCGAATCCTTCCGTCCCAGAGCCGTCCAATTCTACCAGAATAAAGATTGCTTTGTTCTATTAAAATCAAAATATTCTGTTTAAGTAAGATTAAGAGTGTTTAGTTTATTTAATAGTTCCTTTTCCGATTTCTAATGATTCAGAAAAGAATCGTATGTTTTACTTTCTTTTTCACAAATCGAATCGAGCACTGATAATATACAGAATCTATTTGTGATACAGGTAGGATAGGAATATGGATCAATATATAATAAAAAAAAATATGCACCTGCTTATCTTTTCACTTATACAAGATTGTCCAGCATACCTTAGCCCCCCTTTTTTTATGATTCACTAGCCCCATAAAATTTGTCAGTAGATAGGAGTTAAGCTACAATGGCGGTCGAAATTTTAATATGTAACAGATGCATTTTTTTATCTAAATTTTGGATTTCCCGTCTGGTTCTAATTAAAAATTGTAAATCAATGTAACGATTGGATCGGGGGGGAGGGTAATTTAGACATTCCATTCACTTCACTTTGATAAATAATTACAATTACTTTTATTAAAAAAAAATGGAATTTTAGTAAAGATTACTTAGCCTGAAGTAAAACAAAGTAGAAACAATGTCCATATTGCACCGCGGTTACTCTATTTCATTGACAACGACATTTCTGTTTTGGTGAAGAAGATCTGTTAGTCCTTAAATCTCTGCGATTACCTCCATTGAATTGACAATTGTTTGAGAAATTTTGATGGATATGACAAGATCATATTATTCCAATATTTTTTTTTTATCAATCAGATCGGGTCAAATATCAAATAAAAGAATAACGACCTAAACTTTACACAAAACTTTTCTATTCATCCCCCCAAAAAAGAAATACATACAAAATAACAAAATATATATATATAAATAATAAGAGGTTAATAAAAATTAACCCTTGTTGAGACTTCGACAGATAAATAACCATACATATAGAAAAAAATAAAGTATTATTATATATCGATTGAGCCAATGATTATTCACGATTCCATATTGAATCAATTCCATACCGGTTCCAAACTAGAGGAATGTTATGGTAAAACTTCGTTTAAAACGATGTGGTAGAAAGCAACGTGCGACTTGAAGGACATGATCGGTTGTGGATTCTTACATCCACCACTTTTTTATATAGGAATTATGAGGTGCTCGTTGGCTCGACATAGTTTGTTCTGTTCTACTCTACTGGAACCTCCGCTTGGTTGGGTTTGGGGTTAAAGTAAAAAGTAAATAGTACATGATGGAGCTCGAGCGGAAAAAATCAATTTATTTCTCAGAGGTAAGGGTCTAGGGTTAATGCCAATCAATAAGTTGGAACAACTTCGTAAGCATATCTTCGATATAGAAATTGAAAAGATTAAATTCTAACATCTAACAAAAGGTCTTTTTGTATTTGAAACTTTTTTTGTTGGAATTGGGAAAACTATTTCGATCAAAAGTGTATCACATGGGAATCAATCGTTCGTATGACTCTTCGACAGTCAATAAATAACAAAGGGTATGTTGCTGCCATTTTGAAACGATTAAGGATCACCGAAGTAATGCCTAAACCCAATGATTCAAAACAAGGATAAACGATCCTGGAACAAGAAAATGCCATTTTCAATTGTCTCAACAACTTGAGCAGAATAAAAAAAATTGGTTAGAGATGGCTCAATAAATGAAATGCCAAGGACTCAGGATTTTCCTTTGAACTCTTGGAGAATTATTCAACTTGAGTTAGAAGTACGAATGATTTTTTCGGATTTTTCGTTAAGGAATAATAAAAAAACTATTGAATTTCTTATTTTTTTTTATGGACCTATTTATTTGCCTTGCCACTCTATACACTATGACATAAATGAAAATCATTCTTTCTCGAGCCGTACGAGGAGAAAGCCTCCTATACGTTTCTAAGGGGGGAATTGTTCATATATATATCTATCCCAATGAGCCATCTATCGAATCGTTGCAATTGATGTTCGATCCCGAAGAGAAGGAAGAGATCTTCAGAAAGTCGGTTTTTACGATCCAATAAAGAATCAAACTTATTCAAACGTTCCTGCTATTCTATATTTCCTTGAAAAAGGCGCTCAACCTACGGGAACCGTTCATGATATTTCAAAGAAGGCAGAGATTTTTAAAAATTAATTATAATTACACGAATTAAAATAAAAATTTATATCCAATCCAATATTCCAATATGAAATAGAAAAACTTGAGTAAATATATGCATATGCACTAACAGAATAAATACATATACGATATGGGATTATCTTCAATTGGGTGGTTTTTGGTGAGACTCTGCTAAAAAAAAAATGGGCCAAGCTTGCTTATTGTACCCTTAATAGTAAATAAACCCGAGATTTTCTTCTTCTTTATTTAAATTGAATTTCTTTTTATTTATTTCTTTTTTACATCTACACTTTTTTGATTCTCTATGTAGGTTAGCTATGAAGTGCCAATCTAACACAAGTCCTTATTATTTTATTTCCATTTTTTTTCTTTTTTTTTTTCAATGTCCATATTGACAATAGTGTATTGAGCAAATATAATTGATCGTGGATAAATGGATCTATTTATCCCCGCCCCAATAAGTTGTTTAGTTCATGTAAGTGATGGGTTCCTTTGACATAGCACAAGAAGTCTCTTTTGAATAAACAAACAAAAAAAATGGAAAAATTTAATTAAAAGAAAAAAAGGGGGGGTCCGTTTATATATTTATCTGGGAATTGATTATTATATTTAGATCTGTTCATTATTTATGTTAATAATCAATTATAAAAAAAAATGTTTTTGGGGTGGGACCAGTCTCTCTTGTTTTTTTATTCCGATCGTATCTACGCACCATAATTTTATTTTTGGGTTGCTAACTCAACGGTAGAGTACTCGGCTTTTAAGTGCGGCTAGAATCTTTTACACATTTGGATGAAGCAACGGATTCGTCCATACCGTTGGTAGAGTTTGTAAGACCACGACTGATCCTGCGCGGGAACGAATGGAAAAAACAGCATGTCGTATCAATGAGTAACTCCAAGATAAGAGTACTTAATCCTTACGGGATCGGTACAAAATAATATTTGTTTTGATTCTTAGAACGGTACAAAAAAATCAATTCATGGTTGGATCAAGTGAATAAATGGATAGAGCCGAGAGGCTCAAATTAAGTTATAGGGAAATAAAAAAAGCAACGAGCTTCTGTTCTTAATTTGAATAATTACCCGATCTAATTATACGTTAAAAATATATTAGTCCCTGGTGCGGGAAAAGGTTATTTCATAACCTTAAAAAAAAGGTGGAGAATCCGTTTATTTTATGAATCCTAATTATTAACAATATCCCTGAGTGGAGACGAATGTGTAGAAGAAACAGTATATTGAGAAACATAATTTATTCTAAAGTCAAAAGAGCGACCGGGTTGCAAAAATAAAGGATTTCTAACCATCTCGGTATCTTATAATATCTTATAACGAGCAAAAAACCAATTGGATGGAAAAAGAGAGAATCCCTTGATTAATCATCTCCGAGGTATCTATCTTACTATATACCTTGTTTTGACTGTATCGTACTATGTATCGTTTGATGGCCCGAGAAATCCCCTATCCTCTGCTTTGGTTCAAATCGAATTTCAAATTAAAATGAAGGAATTACAAGGATATTTAAAGATAGATAGATCTCGAGAACGAGACTTCCTATATCCGCTTCTCTTTCAGGAATACCTTTATGCACTTGCTCACGATCCTGGATTAAATAAATTGATTCCTTATGAACCTATGGAAAGTTTAGGTTATGACAATAAATATAGTTCACTAATTGTTAAACGTTTAATTACTCGAATGTATCAACAAAAGTATTTGATTATTTTGGCTAATGATTCTAATCAAAATAAATTTGTTGGGCATAAGAAAAATTTTGATTATCAAATGATATCAGAGGGGTTTGCAGTCATTGTGGAAATTCCACTCTCACTGCGATTAGTATCTTCTCTAGAAAGTAAAGAAATAGCCAAATCCATTAATTTAAATTTACAATCAATTCATTCCATATTTCCTTTTTTAGAGGATAAATTATCCCATTTAAATCATGTATTAGATATACTAATACCCCATCCTATCCATCTGGAACTATTGGTTCAAACCCTTCGCTGTTGGATACAAGATGCCTCCCTTTTGCACTTATTGAGATTCTTTCTCTACGAGTATCATAATTGGAATAGTCTTATTACTCAAAAAACGAAAATGCATTTTTCATTTTCAAAAGAGAATCAAAGATTATTCCTGTTCCTATATAATTTTCATGTATATGAATCGGAATCCATATTTGTGTTTCTCCGTAAACAATCTTCTTATTTACGATCAACATCTTATAGAGCTTTTCTTGATCGAACACATTTTTATGGAAAAATAGAACATTTTCTGGCGGTTTTTCATAATGATTTTCATATTACCCTGTGGTTGTTCAAGGATCCTTTCGTGCATTATTTCAGATATCAAGGAAAATCAATTCTATCTTCAAAAGGAACTCCTCTTCTG